CATTAGCGAAATCTCTTTCTACCGGGAATTCAAAAAGTTTTTTTGTACGACAAACCAAAATAAATAAGTAATAAAACGTTAGAATAATTTGAATCAACTTGAAAAAATAATTGAAGAATTTAACGATTTCCCCTTCATATTTGATATTGATTAGCTCACCAATCCATATGTAATGGAACTCTATTCGCTTTTCTGATTGATATATAAAATAATAGAATTAGGAAATCCTCTATTTACTATTCACTGAATAATAACTTTTTTGTTGACAAAAGAATAAAGATCATTTCTATTCCAAGGTGGGGAGTTTTATTTTCCCCATCGACCTATTTGCAGAATAAAATGAAAATAAAATTCTATATTTGCATATCTATAGAAGAACGTATATAAAAATCTTTAGTGAAAGTTAAGAACTCATTGAAATTACTGGATTCTATTTTGAAACCTTTTTGTTTTGTCGAACTTTCTAACTTTTTATTTTCTCTGAATTATTATATAGACCCCCATGTATATCTTGCCCTTAACCCAATAGAGAAAATTGCTTAATGAAATTTTGTATGACTAATTGTGAATTTTGAGCGATGCAAAATGGGTTCTTTTCTTTCTATTTTGTCGTCAAAATCCCCTTTTTGTTTTATTTTAGATTTCTGAAAAAAAAATAAGAAATTGCTGCTTAAACAATGAAAACAAAAATTTTTTTAACTCTATTCCTTAATTGAGTATAGTTAATTGAGTATAGAACGGTTTAGTTACAAGAGTTGAATTCGAGGAAAGCATAAAATATAGGAAAGTCCCAGGTTAAATAAAAAAAACTAAGACTCTAAACTCAAATCGAAAATAATGAACCTTCAACCTCAAATTCCTATTTGAACAACTTTTTATTGTTATTGATCCATTTGAATCATTACTAAACTAAAATAGCTTACTCAATCTCGACGATTGCTTATTCATAGGCTATTATGAGTTCAAGACAGGCCGCTATGGTGAAATTGGTAGACACGCTGCTCTTAGGAAGCAGTGCTAATGCATCTCGGTTCGAGTCCGAGTGGCGGCATACCATCTTCTAAAAAGGATAAATAGGTCTTATAATGAATTCAATTCCCGATTTCCATTTTAGAATTATGTAATTAAGGGACTCTTATTTTTTAAGATTTTTTATGATATTTTCAACCTTAGAGCATATATTAACTCACATTTCCTTTTCGATCGTTTCAATTGTAATTACAATTCATTTGATAACCTTTTTAGTCGATGAAATTGTAAAACTATACGATTCGTCAGAAAAGGGCATAATAGTTACTTTTTTCTGTATAACAGGATTATTAGTTACTCGTTGGATTTCTTCAGGACATTTCCCACTAAGCGATTTATATGAATCATTAATTTTCCTTTCATGGAGTTTCTCCCTTATTCATATAATTCCGTATTTCAAAAAAAATGTTTTAATTTTAAGTAAAATAACTGGACCAAGTGCTATTTTGACCCAAGGCTTTGCTACTTCAGGTATTTTAACTGAAATACACCAATCTGGAATATTAGTACCTGCTCTTCAATCTGAGTGGTTAATAATGCACGTAAGTATGATGATATTGGGCTATGCAGCCCTTTTATGTGGATCGTTATTATCAGTAGCACTTCTAGTGATTACATTTCGAAAAAACGGAAAGCTTTTTTATAAGAGCAATGGTTTTTTAAACGAGTCATTTTTCTTGGGTGAAAATGTTTTAGAAAATACTTCGTTTTTTTCTGCTAAAAATTATTACAGGTCCCAATTGATTCAACAATTGGATTATTGGAGTTATCGGGTTATTAGTTTAGGATTTACTTTTTTAACCATAGGAATCCTTTCGGGAGCTGTATGGGCTAATGAAGCGTGGGGGTCATATTGGAATTGGGACCCAAAAGAAACTTGGGCATTTATTACTTGGATCGTATTTGCAATTTATTTACATACTCGAACAAATAGAAATTTGCGGGGTGCAAATTCTGCAATTGTAGCGTCTATAGGCTTTCTTATAATTTGGATATGCTATTTTGGGGTCAATCTATTAGGAATAGGGTTACATAGTTATGGTTCTTTTCCATCAACATTTAATTGAATTCAAGACAAGTTATTACAAATACAAGAGCGGGCGACGCATTGTATGAACCAGCATGCGGACCGTGTGAATCAAATATTGTATTGATGATTCACACGGTTTTCTACCATATGTAGTTCAATTTCATTGTTTTTACTTAATTCTTAAGTTAAGAGAAGAAAAAAAGTCTTCTTTTTTTCATTGTCCAAGAATGTTTTTAAAAACAAACATAGGTTTTTTTTCTTTCAGTCATCCAATTATCTATAAAAAAAATTAGATAGAATAACTTCGACCTTGTCAACTGCTAATGAAAGAACGAAATCGGGGTATATACCAATACCTATTACGGGTAAAAAGATGGAGATCGAAAGAAATAACTCTCGCGGTCCAGAATCAAAAAAAGAATTCTTCGGAGCGTTAAATAGCTTGTATCCATAGAACATCTGGCGTGGCATAGATAATGAATAAATAGGAGTTAATATAATTCCAATTGCCATTACAAAAGTAATTAGTAGTTTTGGAATTAAAAGATATTTTTGGCCGGTAATTATTCCAAAAAATACTAGCAATTCGGCAACAAAACCACTCATACCTGGTAATGCAAGGGAAGCCATCGAAAAGCTACTGAACATCGTGAACATTTTTGGCATTGGAATAGCTATTCCGCCCATTTCGTCAAGATAAACAAGGCGGATTCTATCATAAGTCGTTCCCGCCAAGAAAAAAAGTGCAGCACCAATAAATCCATGAGAGATTATTTGTAAAAGGGCTCCATTAAGTCCCGTATCGGTTAGAGAACTAATTCCTATAATTATGAAACCCATATGAGAGACAGAGGAATAGGCTATTCTTTTTTTTAAATTCCGTTGGCCAAGAGATGTTGAAGCTGCATAGATTATTTGTATTGTACCTATTATCATCAACCAAGGAGAAAATATAGAATGGGCATGAGGTAATAATTCCATATTGATTCGAATTAATCCATACGCTCCCATTTTTAATAAGATTCCGGCTAGAAGCATACAAGTACTGTAATGTGCTTCTCCATGGGTATCTGGTAACCATGTGTGTAGGGGGATAATGGGCGATTTGACAGCAAAAGCAATAAAAAATCCAATATAGAAGATTATTTCTAAACCCACAGGATATGACTGATTAACTGATGTTTCAAAATTTAATGTTGGTTCATTAGAACCATATAAAGCAACACCCAAAACTCCCATTAAGAGAAAAACAGAACCCCCCGCCGTGTACAAAATAAATTTTGTAGCTGAGTACAGACGTTTCTTTCCTCCCCACATGGCTAGAAGTAGATAAACAGGAATTAATTCTAACTCCCACATGATGAAAAAAAGTAAAAGGTCCCGAGACGAAAATGATCCAATTTGACCACTGTACATTGCTAACATGAGAAAATGGAATAATCTAGAATCTCGAGTAACTGGCCAAGCCGCTAAAGTCGCTAAAGTAGTGATAAATCCTGTTAATAAAATGGGTCCTATAGAAAGTCCATCTATTCCTAATCTCCAATGGAAATCAAAAAAATCGATCCATTTATAATCCTCTACTAGTTGGATTAATGGATCATCCGATTGGAAATGATAACAAAATGCATAAGTTGTTAGAAGGAGTTCTAAAATACATATACATATCGTATACCACCGAACTACCCTATTTCCTTTATGGGGAAGAAAGAAAATTAAAGAACCCGCAAATATCGGAAAAACGACAATTATTGTTAACCAAGGAAAATAATTCGTAGTAAAGACAAGATACACTTGGACCAAAAAAACCCGTGCTCAAAATATTTTGATTTTCGAGCACAGGTTTGTCGGTAAAAAAATTAAATGGATTCAAGTAGAGTTTTCTCGAACGTATTAATAAGCTAGACCCATACTGCGAGTTGTTTCATGCCATAAATAAACTCGGACACTCAAGAAATCTGTTGGACAGGCGGATTCACATCTCTTACAACCAACACAGTCCTCTGTTCGTGGAGCAGAAGCAATTTGTTTAGCCTTACAACCGTCCCAAGGTATCATTTCTAATACATCGGTGGGGCAGGCTCGGACACATTGAGTACATCCTATACACGTATCATAAATCTTTACTGAATGTGACATTGGGTCTATACGTTTTTGAATGTTATAAATTTTCGATCTAGTAAACTTAGAAACGAATCATATATTTAGATACCAGATGAATCAATGAGTTATCATAATTTTCTAATCAACCCCTTTCTGGATTGGTTTATGAGATATGAGAGAGGCCAAAATACTTTGATTTCTTATGTTTTGCAAACAAGATCATACCTTACGTAGTAAACATGCTAATTAAAATAGATTTCTCAACATTCGACTCTAGATGATTAATATTAATTATTCAACAAATTTGATTGGTTGATACGAGTTGATTTTCTGTTACGGTAAATTGATGAAACAATAGCCAGTCCAATGGCTGCTTCAGCGGCTGCAATAGCTATAACAAAAATTGAGAAAATGTCTCCTTTTAATTGACGATTATCAAAAAAATCAGAAAATGTTACAAAATTTATATTAACCGCATTCAATATAAGTTCAAGACACATAAGGGCTCTAACCATATTTCGACTTGTGATCAATCCATAGATACCGATAGAAAATAAATAGGCACTCAAAACAAGTACATGTTCGAGAATCATTAAACAACTCCTTATCAATCTCTACTCCTTTCAATATGAACAACAATTCAACTAATTTAATGGATTAGTATATAACAAGTATGGAACAAAGAAATATATTGGTACTGGATTGACCTAAAGTCTTTCTATTTATCCAGCTAGAATTCAAATAGAATTGAAGGAAAATGAATGTGATAAGACAGAACAAAATTTTATTTGAATTCCAAGTTTTAATAGAAATTTTTTATTGACGAGCTACAGCAATT